TTGAATAAAAATTCGATTGACCTTTTGAAAGAATTGCTATGCTTAGTGTGTGACTCGTTGGTTTTTGTTCGAATTAAGACTAAAAAAAAAAGGAAGAGCCCATAGTATAAACTAATAACTATAGAACTAATAACCAACTCATTGCATCACATTATCTGGATCCAAAGAAGCAGTCAAGATATGATATTTTGGTCCTATCATTGCAGCAACTGAATTTTTTTGCATAAACAAGAAATCGAATGAGTTGTCAAGCAAAACAAAAAAGAAAAAAAAAAAGAAAAATATACATTAAAGGAAAAGGATGCAGATAAATGGAAAGGCGAAAGAAAGAAAAAAATGAATATAAATGATATATGATTCCAATATGTAAGGTCTTTGAATCATATCATAAAAGACAATGTAATAAAGCATCAATACAGATTCACACATAATTATCTGATATGAATCTATTCATAGAAAAAAAAAAAAAAGTAAGAGCCTCGAGCCAATAAAGACTAAGAAGGTTGGCTCAAGAACAAATTTCATTAAGAGCTCCATTGTAGAATTCAGACCTAACCATTAATCAAGAAGCGATGGGAACGATGGAACCTGTGAATACAGAAGATTCAATTGAAAATGAATCCTGATGATTCATTGGGAAGGATGGCGGAATGAACCAGAAACCAATTCATCTATTCTGAAAAGTCATAAACTAACCCTATAAACTGAAATAGATATTGAAAGAGTAAATATTCGCCCGCGAAAATTCCTTTTTTTATTAGATTGCTCATATTTTCGCAATGCAATCTAATAAAAGATATCTATACAAAAAAATATATACAAACTAGGAATAAAATATATTTAAAATTTCGTTATATATCCAAAATATATCCAAATAAAAAAATATCTAATAAATTTGATGAATATCAAAGAATCTATTAATTTAGTGTATTATTACATGTATATCTTAATTCTATATTATTATTATATTCATTTTGATTCATTTTTCAATTTATAAAATATTAATCTATATATTAATTTATAATTATATTCGAATTATAATTTAATTTTTAAATATTCAATTTAAATTATTCAATTTAAATTGAAATTTTTTCATTCGCGAGGAGCCGGATGAGAAGAAACTCTCATGTCCGGTTCTGTAGTAGAGATGGAATTAAGAAAAAAAACCATCAACTATAACCCAAAAAGAACCAGATTCCGTAAACAACATAGAGGAAGAATGAAGGGAATATCTTATCGTGGGAATCGTATTTGTTTCGGAAGATATGCTCTTCAGGCACTTGAACCTGCTTGGATCACGTCTAGACAAATAGAAGCGGGGCGGCGAGCAATGACACGAAATGCACGTCGCGGTGGAAAAATATGGGTACGTATATTTCCAGACAAACCAGTTACAGTAAGACCTGCGGAAACCCGTATGGGTTCGGGAAAAGGATCTCCCGAATATTGGGTAGCTGTTGTCAAACCAGGTCGAATACTTTATGAAATAAGCGGAGTAGCAGAAAATATAGCCCGAAGGGCTATCTCAATAGCGGCATCTAAAATGCCTATACGAACTCAATTCATTATTTCAGGATAGGAATGTAGAACCAAAGGAAAAAAATCTTGGGAATAAAAACAACCGGAGATTTTTTTTTCTTTTTTATTTTGGACAAACAATATTTCTTTTTCTTTTTCGCCCTTTGCATTTATTTTTGCATTGAAAGAACAGATAAAAAAAAAAAAAGATATGATTCAACCTCAGACCCATTTGAATGTAGCAGACAACAGCGGGGCTCGAGAATTGATGTGTATTCGAATCATAGGAGCTAGCAATCGTCGATATGCTCGTATTGGTGACGTTATTGTTGCTGTGATCAAAGAAGCAATACCAAATACGCCCTTAGAAAGATCAGAAGTGATCAGAGCTGTAATTGTACGTACCTGTAAAGAACTCAAACGCGACAACGGTATGATAATACGATATGATGACAATGCTGCAGTTATCATTGATCAAGAAGGAAATCCAAAAGGAACTCGAGTTTTTGGTGCGATTGCCCGGGAATTGAGACAAAACTTTACTAAAATAGTTTCATTAGCTCCTGAGGTATTATAAGATGAGAAGTAGGATATTTGAATAAAATAGTAGATTGTGTATCACGTATATACCTTTCATTTTTAATTTTTTGAATTTTTAAATAAAAATTAATAAAAAAAAAACTAAAAAACAAGCATGTTGATTATATCAAAATTCGGAGACACCACTGATTTTAGCTTATCATGGGTAGGGACACTATTGCTGATATAATAACCTCTATACGAAATGCTGACATGAATAGAAAAGGAATAGTTCGAATAGCATCTACTAACATCACTGAAAGCATTGTTAAAATACTTTTACAAGAAGGCTTTATTGAAAACGCAAGAAAACATCAAGAAAGAAACAAATATTTTTTGGTTTTAACTCTGCGACATAGAAGAAATAGGAAAGGACCATATCGAAATACTTTAAATTTAAAAAGGGTCAGTCGGCCTGGTCTACGAATCTATTCTAACTATCAACGAATTCCTAGAATTTTAGGTGGAATGGGGATTGTAATTCTTTCTACCTCTCGAGGTATAATGACGGATCGGGAGGCTCGACTAGAAGGAATTGGTGGAGAAATTTTATGTTATATATGGTAATCCTTCTGATATCCGAATTCGATCAAAAATTTCCTATTTGTGAGAGAAAGGACGGGTTGTCTAATATCACTCCTCTATTAGTTGATACTTTAAGGGGGTTTTGCCTGGAATGAAAGAACAAAAATGGATTCATGAAGGTTTGATTACTGAATCACTTCCTAATGGTATGTTCCGGGTTCGTTTAGATAATGAAGATCTGATTCTCGGTTATGTTTCAGGAAGGATACGACGTAGTTTTATACGGATCCTGCCGGGAGATAGGGTTAAGATTGAAGTAAGCCGTTATGATTCAACCAAAGGTCGTATAATTTATAGACTCCGAAACAAGGATTCAAACGACTAAATGGTTTTTCAACTTCAACATTCCTTTCCATGAGAATACAATTCGAGGTTCAAAATTTCAAGAAACTTATTTTCCTCCAAGAAATAGATTCGAAATTAAAGTAAGGAATGACAAATATGAAAATAAGGGCCTCTGTTCGTAAAATTTGTGAAAAATGTCGGCTGATCCGCAGACGAGGACGAATTATTGTAATTTGTTCTAACCCAAAACATAAACAACGACAAGGATAATTATTCTGCTAAAAGAAACTTTGTAAAAGATTTGATTGATGTAAAAAAAAAAATGAAGGATTTGTTTTGACATGAAATGGATATATCCATATATCTCTGACTCATATTTATGAGATGATAAAATATGGCAAAACCTATACCAAAAATTGGGTCGCGTAGAAATGGGCGTATTAGCTCGCGTAAGAGTGCACGTAAAATACCAAAGGGCGTTATTCATGTTCAAGCAAGTTTCAACAATACCATTGTGACTGTTACAGATGTACGAGGTCGGGTGGTTTCTTGGGCTTCCGCCGGTACTTGTGGATTCAGGGGTACAAAAAGAGGGACACCTTTTGCGGCTCAAACCGCGGCGGGAAATGCTATTCGTACAGTGGTAGAGCAAGGTATGCAACGAGCAGAAGTCATGATAAAAGGTCCCGGTCTCGGAAGGGATGCAGCATTACGAGCTATTCGTAGAAGTGGTATACTATTAAGTTTCGTACGAGACGTAACCCCTATGCCACACAATGGCTGTAGACCTCCTAAAAAAAGACGTGTGTAGAAATAAACATTGAAGAAATTTCAAGAGAAAAAAATGATTCAAAAATATGATCAATATTTTATAATATTACTATGGTTCGAGAGAAAATAAGAGTATCTACTCGGACACTGCAGTGGAAGTGTGTTGAATCAAGAACAGATAGTAAATGTCTTTATTATGGGCGCTTTATTCTCTCTCCACTGATGAAAGGTCAAGCTGACACAATAGGCATTGCGATGCGAAGAGCTTTGCTTGGAGAAATAGAAGGAACATGTATCACACGTGCAAAATCTGAGAAAATACCCCATGAATACTCTACCATAGTAGGTATTCAAGAATCAATACACGAAATTTTAATGAATTTGAAAGAAATTGTATTGAGAAGTAATCTATATGGAACTTGTGAGGCATCTATTTGTGTTAAGGGCCCTAGATGTGTAACTGCTCAAGATATCATCTTGCCACCTTATGTCGAAATAGTTGACAATACACAGCATATAGCTAGCTTGACGGAACCAATTGATTTGTGTATTAGATTACAACTCGAGAGAAATCGCGGATATCGTATAAAAACGCCAAATAACTTTCAAGACGGAAGTTACCCTATAGATGCTCTATTCATGCCTGTTCGAAACGTGAATCATAGTATTCATTCTTATGGGAATGGGAATGAAAAACAAGAGATACTTTTTCTCGAAATATGGACAAATGGAAGTTTAACTCCGAAAGAAGCACTTTATGAAGCCTCCCGGAATTTAATTGATTTATTTATTCCTTTTCTACATGCGGAAGAAGAAAACTTACATTTAGAGGACAATCAACACAAAGTTTCTTTACCCCTTTTTACCTTTCACAATAGATTGACTGAACTAAGTAAAAACAAAATACAAAAAGCATTGAAATATATTTTTATTGATCAATTAGAATTGCCACCTAGGATCTACAATTGCCTCAAAAAGTCCAATATACATACATTATTGGACCTTTTGAATAACAGTCAAGAAGATCTTATTAAAATGGAGCATTTTCGGATAGAAGACGCAAAACAAATATTGGGCACTCTAGAAAAACGTTTCGCAATTGATTTACAAAAAAAGAAAAATAAAAGATGAAAAAAAAAATTGATTGAATATTGAATATATTCAGAATAGACCCATAATTTAATTAAATAGATGTATCTAGGGAAAATTCACTTTGAAGCGACTATTCCCTAGATACACATGTTGTCTTATTTCACAATTGA